CTATTGCTAACATAATAACTTCTATACGAAATGCTGACATGGATAAAAAAGGAACAGTTCGAATCGCACATACGAAGATTACCGAAAGGATTGTTAAAATACTTCTACGAGAAGGCTTTATAGAAAATGTGAGAAAACATCGAGAAAGCACGAAAAATTTCTTGGTTTCAACTCTGCGACATCGAAGGAATAGGAAGGGGCGATATAGAACTATTTTAAAACGGATCAGTCGACCCGGTCAACGAATCTATTCCAATTATGAAAAAATTCCCAGGATTTTAGGAGGAATAGGTATTGTTATCCTTTCTACCTCTCGAGGTATAATGACAGACCGAGAGGCTCGACTAGAAGGAATCGGAGGAGAAATTTTGTGTTATATATGGTAATCCTTCTAGTATCCGAATTTAAATTGAATCTGCAACTTCCTATTTGTTTTGTGAAGGAAAGAGAAAGGACGGGTTGTCTAATATCATTCTTATTTTTTTTAGCTTTAGTTGATACTTAAAGAGGTTTATCTAGAATGAAAGATGAAAAATGGATCTTAGAAGGACTTGTAGTGGAATCACTTCGCAATGGTATGTTTCGAGTTCGTTTAGATAATGACGATCTGATCCTAGGTTATATTTCTGGAAAGATACGGCGTAGTTATATACGAATACTACCAGGCGATAGAGTCAAAATTGAAGTAAGTCGTTATGATTCAACCCGGGGGCGCATAATTTTTAGAATAGACCCTAAACCCCGCAACAAAGATTCGAACGATTAATTGGATTTATCAATCCTCCTTTCGTTGGGATACAATTTGAGGTTCAAAATTTCAAGAGATTTCTTTTTTTTTTTCTAGAGTAGATTCGTAATTTCATTAAGGTAAGGAAAAACAAATTATGAAAAAAAGAGCCTCCGTTCGTAAAATTTGCGAAAAATGTCGACTGATCCGTAGACGGGGACGAATTATAGTAATTTGCTCCAACCCTAGGCATAAACAGAGACAGGGATAATATTTCTAAAAAAAAAAGGGACTCTACAACGTACCCAATGCACAAATAAAAGAAAAGATTTGTTTTGACACGAAATGGATATATCCATATATCTCTGACTCATTTTTATGAGATGATAAAATATGGCAAAACCTATATCAAGAACTAGTTTACCTAACTATGTGCGTTTTATTCCACGGAAAAATCCGCGTTTTACTTCACGGAAGTATCCGCGTTTTACTTCACGGAAAAGTAGTCTTCGAATATCCAAGGGGGTAATAAATATTCAAGCAAGTTTCAACAATACCATTGTAACGGTTACAGATACCCAGGGTCAGGTGGTTTCATGGTCCTCCGCCGGTACTTGTGGATTCAGGGGCCCAAGAAGAGGGACGCCCTTTGCTGCGCAAACTGCGACAGCAAATGCTATTAGTATAGTAATCGATCAGGGTATGCAAGAAGCAGACGTCAGAATAAAAGGTCCCGGTCTCGGACGAGATTCTGCATTACGAGCCATTCGGAGAAGTGGAATACGGCTAAATTGCGTCATGGACGTAACCCCTCTACCACATAATGGATGCAGACCTCCAAAAAAAAGACGCGTATAAATTGTAAAAATCTAAAACAGGAGGATTAATGAAAAAAGACGAAGTGAAGCGAATAGAACACATTGTCCAATGGAGTTGTGTTGCTACAAAGGAGATTAGCCAACATTATAAATATGGGCGTTTTGTTCTGTGTCCGCTTCGGGAAGGTCAAGCCGAGACGATCGCCATTTCGCTACGAAAGACTTTGCTTAGCGAAGTGGAAGGAATATGTATTACTCACGTAAATGTAATAGCAGCACACTACATCTCCTATGACTTTAGTAGAATAGTCGGTGTTAAAGAATCGGTAGCAGAACTTTTAACGAATTTGCAACAAATTGTCTTGAAAAATTCTGCCGACAGTGATAGTGATAGTGATATTTTCGACGCATCTATTTGTGTCAAGGGTCCTAGACACATAACTTCTAAAGACATCATCTTACCGCCTTCGTTGGATATTGTTGATGATACACAACATATAGCTACACTGGCGCTCCCAATCGAGTTGTGTCTTGAATTAAAAGTCGAGAGGATTAGGGGATCGTGTCTAAGGAGAGAAGATCGACTGCCAAGAAAAGGTTTTCCTATAATTCCATTATACTTGCCAATTAGAAAGATTAATTATTCTATTAAGTCCTTTGGGGAAACACTAGAGATACTTACTCTCGAAATATGGACGAATGGAAGTTATACACCCAAAGAAGCACTTTGGGAAGCCTGCCGCCATTTGGTTAATTTAACTTCTATCTTTTTCAATAACGAGAATCAGAACATCTCTCTAACGCGGACTAAAAACATGCTTTCGTCTCTCACAAAACCCTACTCTCCTCAGGAGGCGGCTGAACTAAGAATTACTGCCATGAAATTACAAATGATTTTTGTAGAGCAGTTGCATTTAGATCCCACGACCCTTGAGTCCCTCCAAAGGGCGAAAAT